GTTTTTCTTGAATCAACAACAAAAAAAGTTCAAAAATACATTTACACTATTTATATTAAAGCAAATCCCGCAAGAATTGAGAAAAAAAAAAACACAAAAATTCACTTTATAAAGTCACTTTCTAATATTAGTAATATTAAAAAATATTCAAAGAACTTACCTTCTTTGTCACAAGCATATGTATTTTACAAATTATCAAAAACCCACGTTATTAACTTAAGATCTGTTCTTCAATATCACGGAACACCCGTTTTAAAGAAAAACGAACTAACGGGATATTTTAGAACACAAGGAATATTTAGTTCCGAATTAAAAAATAAAAAACTTCGTAATTCTAGACTGAATCAATGGAAAAATTGGTTAAGGGTTCATTATCAATATAATTTATCTAAAATTCAATGGTCTAAATTAGTAGCCCAAAAATGGCAAAATAGAGTTAATAAAGCCCCCCAAAAAGATTTAAACAAATGGTATTCATATGAAAAAGAAACTTATTCTCTATTACCAAATAAAAAAGAAAATTTTAAAAGACACTCTGAATATGACCTCTTCTCATCTAAATCTATTAATTATGAAGCTAAGAGGAACTCCTACAGTTATGTATCATCATTACACGTAAACAATACCGAAAAGATTTCTTATAATTACAACATAGATAAACAAAAATTATTTGATGGGTTGGCGATTATACTTATCAAGAATTATCTTGGAAAAGATGCTATTATGGCTAAAAATCCGGATAGAAAATATGCGGATTGGAAAATTATCCATTTTAGTGTTAGAAAGAAGCTCACTAGTGAGGCTTGGATCCATAGCACCAGTAATAAACAGACTAGTCACGATCAAAAAGTTGATAAAATGTATAATAAATATCCTTTTTATCTCACAATTCATGAAGACATCAACCCCTTCAATAAAAAACAATTTGGTTGGATGGGAATGAATGAAGAAATACAAAGCAAGGCCATATCCGATTTTGAACTTTGGTTCTTCCCAGAAGTTATGTTACTTTATAATTCATATAAAATAAAACCCTGGGTCATACCCATAAAATTACTTTTTTTTTTTTTTCAGGGAAATGCACCGATTAGTACAAATAAAAACATCAATGAAAAAAAATATATTGAAGAAGATTATGCGGGATCAGTCATAAAAAACCATACAAATAAAAAGCAAAACACAAGCGCTACAGAAACAGAATTAGATTTTTTCCTACAAAATAATTTGCTTATTCAATTTAGAAATGATTCTTTTTTTAATCAACAACTAATCAATAATATCAAGGTATATTGTCTCCTGCTTAGACTGAGAAGCCCGCGAAAAGTTTTTATATCCTCTCTGCAACGAGGCGAAATGATTTTCAATATAATGCTGAGTCACAAGGATGTCCATATTCCCGAATTGGTGAAAGGAGGGGGGGTTAGCATCGAACCGGTTCGTCTGTCTGTCAAAACGAATGGACAATTTATTAGATATCAAAGCATAAGTATTTCATTGGTTCATAAGAATAAAGATCGCATTAATAAAAGATATGGTGATAAAAATAATTTTTTTAAATCCCTTACAAGACATCAAAAAATAACTGGAAATAGAGATAAAAACGATTATGCTTTGCTCGTTCCCGAAAATATTTTATCACCTAGACGTCGGAGAGAATTGAGAATTGTAATTTCATTCAATTCAAGAAAAGGGAAGGGTGCGGGTCTAAATCCCATACTTTGGGATGGAACGAACGTAAAAAACTGTGTTAAATTTTTGGATACAAGCCCAAGTCTTGATATAGATAAAAATAAATTAAAAAAATTAAAGTTCTTTCTGTGGCCCACTTATCGATTAGAAGATTTATCTTGTATGAATCGCTATTGGTTTGATACCACTAATAGCAGTAGTTTCAGTGTGTTAAGGCTACATATGTATCCACAATATCAATATCCACAATTTTAAAATAGACGACGATAAATTTTTGCTAGATATCAGATATCAGGTAACATATCTAATATTTCAAAGCAAACTAATACATACATGTAGTATCTTACATTCCATGATAATTCGATCTATAAATAAAAAAATCAACGGAATTTTTTTTTGAGAAAATTAAGAGTAGATAACTTAATTTAGTATACCCGATTCAAATGGTTAGCATTATTCTTTTTTATTATTTCTGATCAGTAAAATTAACAATAAAAAAAATATCTTTAAACAATAAAAGGGGGAGCAATTTACGTTTTATGGTAAAAAATTCATTCATTTCAGTTTTTTTCCAAGAAAAAAAAGAAGAAAACCCGGGGTCTGTTGAATTTCAAGTATTAAGTTTCACTAATAAGATACGACGACTTACTTCACATTTGGAATTGCACAGAAAAGACTATTTATCTCAGAGAGGTTTACGTAAAATTCTGGGAAAACGTCAACGATTACTATCTTATTTGTCAAAGAAAAATCGAGTACGTTATAAAGAATTAATTGGTCGGTTGGAAATTCGTGAACCAAAAACTCACTAATTTAAATTTTAAAGAACTTTAATTATTTGATGTTAGATCTTGAATTTTTATTATTTTCGGCAATTCGTGGAAGAATCAATCGGGGAAAAACCTATGAATGTACCAGCTACAAAAAAAGACCTCATGATAGTAAATATGGGTCCTCAGCACCCATCAATGCATGGTGTTCTTCGACTCATCATTACTCTAGATGGTGAAGATGTTATTGACTGTGAACCAATATTGGGTTATTTACACAGAGGAATGGAAAAAATAGCAGAAAACCGAACAATTATACAATATTTGCCTTATGTAACAAGGTGGGATTATTTAGCTACTATGTTCACAGAAGCGATAACCGTAAATGCACCAGAGCAGTTAGGAAATATTCAAGTACCGAAAAGAGCCAGCTATATCAGAGTAATTATGTTGGAGTTGAGTCGTATAGCTTCTCATTTGTTATGGCTCGGACCTTTTATGGCCGATATTGGGGCACAAACCCCTTTCTTCTATATTTTCAAAGAAAGAGAATTAGTATATGATCTATTCGAAGCTGCCACTGGTATGAGAATGATGCATAATTATTTTCGTATCGGAGGAGTCGCTGTTGATCTACCCCATGGCTGGATAGATAAATGTTTAGATTTCTGTGATTATTTTTTAACAGGGGTTGCTGAATATCAAAACCTTATTACACGAAATCCTATTTTTTTAGACCGAGTTGAGGGAGTAGGGATTATTAGCGAAGAGGAAGCAATAAATTGGGGTTTATCAGGACCAATGCTACGAGCTTCCGGAATAAAGTGGGATCTTCGTAAAGTTGATCATTATGAGTGTTATGACGAATTTAATTGGGAAATCAAATGGCAAAAAGAAGGGGATTCGTTAGCTCGTTATTTAGTACGAATCGGCGAAATGACGGAATCTATAAAAATTATTCAACAGGCTCTGGAAGGAATTCCAGGAGGGCCCTATGAGAATTTAGAAAACCGATGCTTTGATATAGTAAGGGATCCAAAATGGAATGATTTTGAATATCGATTCATTAGTAAAAAGCCTTCGCCCACTTTTGAATTGTCGAAACAAGAACTTTATGCGAGAATCGAAGCACCAAAGGGAGAGTTGGGCATTTTTTTGATAGGAGATCAAAGTGTTTTTCCTTGGCGATGGAAAATACGACCGCCAGGTTTTATCAATTTGCAAATTCTTCCTCAGTTAGTTAAAAGAATGAAATTGGCTGATATTATGACGATACTAGGTAGTATAGATATCATTATGGGAGAAGTTGACCGTTGAAATGATAATTGATAGAACAGAAATACAAGATATCAATTCTTTTTACAGATTGGAGTCTTTAAAGGAGATCTATGGGATCATATGGATGTTTATACCTATTTTGACTCTTGTATTGGGAATAACAATAGGTGTACTAGTAATTGTGTGGTTAGAAAGAGAACTATCCGCAGGGATACAACAACGTATTGGACCTGAATATGCCGGCCCTTTAGGAATTCTACAAGCTATAGCAGATGGGACAAAACTACTTGTTAAAGAAAATATTATTCCATCTAGAGGAGATAGTGGTTTATTCAGTATCGGACCATCGGTAGCGGTCATATCAATTTTACTAAGTTATTCAGTAATTCCTTTTGGTTATCATCTTATCCTAGCTGATATAAATATCGGGGTTTTTTTATGGATCGCTATTTCAAGTATTGCTCCTATTGGACTTCTTATATCAGGATATGGATCAAATAATAAATATTCCTTTTTAGGTGGTTTACGGGCAGCTGCTCAATCCATTAGTTATGAAATACCATTAACTCTATGCGTGTTATCAATATCTCTACGTGTGATTCGTTGAGACATAAACTTTTGACTATTTCCGTTCTTTCGCGGAAAGCGTTGAATAGATAGTCTCCGTTTTTTGTTCATCGTTAGTGTTGATGAACTAAATCAGATAGTTCTATGAGTGAAAAAAAACAGCTTATAAGTTTGCAGTAAGAAGTCGAGTCTCATTTCCTTATGTACCAGGATTAAGCAAAAGTAAATATAAGCAGTAGAGACTGTTTACCCCAAGATTGGTTGGTTGGGCATCATGGCTTGAAGCGGGTTCACAAGATCAACTGTATGGGGTTTTCATTAGCGTTTGGCTATATTACCCGACTACCATAACAGGCGATTGGGCAAAAATGAGTGGATGGTTAGAAACACCAAATTACACAAGGGATTAGTAATAGAGATTATGTAAATTATACAAAGGGCCGTTTCCGCATAAAAGGAAGACCAATTGGGGCTTTACGTTAGTAGAAATGATCAGGTAGTACTCCCCATGATTCCGATCCAGAGTATGCTCCTATCCACCGATTAAAGAAATTACTATCAAGAACGAAATAATCCTTTACTTTTTTTGAATCCACTTTTTAGAAACAAGAATAGGAACGAAAAAGTAGAAAGACTGCAATTACAATAAAAAATGAATAAAAAAAGAGAGAGAAAGATCTTTATTCTTTAATTTATATAGAAAGCAAATTCTTGGCATTATTTATGAACTAATGTAATATCTAATTCTTTTTCGTAATTGAAAAAGCTGGGTTCAAATATCTATGAATATTTATAGAAGGAGTATTTTATTGAAGGTTTAAGTTATTACTCAAAAAAACATTCTAAATTATTAAAGGATGAGATCAATTCAGAAGTACTTTTTTTGTTTTATTATAGCAGACAGAATTACATTGGTCTAATTCGGGACCTCTCAATAGATTTTTACTCGATCTAGAACATATCGCCATAAAGAATGCCGATCCGGTCCTTAGATTTCTTTGTGGTCCTGGAGGAGCCGTATGAGGTGAAAATCTCATGTACGGTTCTGTAATAGCGATGGGAACAGTGATGTTATCACCGACTATAATTATCTAACAGTTCAAGTACAGTTGATATAGTTGAGGCACAGGCAAAATATGGGTTTTGGGGCTGGAATTTGTGGCGTCAACCTATCGGGTTTATCGTTTTTATAATTTCCTCCCTAGCAGAATGTGAGAGATTACCCTTTGACTTACCAGAAGCAGAGGAAGAATTAGTAGCGGGTTATCAAACTGAATATTCTGGTATCAAATTTGGTTTATTTTATGTTGCTTCTTATCTAAATCTACTAGTTTCTTCATTGTTTGTAACAGTTCTTTACTTGGGTGGGTGGAATCTCTCTATTCCGTACATGTTTATTCCTGAACTATTTGAAATAAATAAAGTAGGTGGCGTCTTTGGAACCACAATTTTTCTCTTTATTACATTAGCTAAAACATATTTGTTCTTGTTTATTCCTATCACAACAAGATGGACTTTACCTAGGTTAAGAATGGACCAATTATTAAACCTTGGATGGAAATTTCTTTTACCTATTTCTCTAGGTAATCTATTATTAACAACTTCTTCCCAACTCCTTGCACTGTAAATACACTATCACGACCTGTCCCAAACAAGAGAAAAAAAAATTCGATATATTCACGATATGTTCCCCATGGTAACCGGGTTCATGAATTATGGTCAACAAACAGTCCGAGCTGCAAGGTACATTGGTCAAAGTTTTATGATTACCTTATCGCACGCAAATCGTTTACCTGTAACTATTCAATATCCTTATGAAAAATTAATCACATCGGAACGTTTCCGCGGTCGAATCCACTTTGAATTTGATAAATGCATTGCTTGTGAAGTATGTGTTCGTGTATGTCCTATAGATTTACCTGTTGTGGATTGGAAATTGGAAACGAATATTAGAAAGAAACGATTGCTTAATTACAGTATTGATTTCGGAATCTGTATTTTTTGTGGTAATTGCGTTGAGTATTGTCCAACAAATTGTTTATCAATGACTGAAGAATATGAACTTTCTACTTATGATCGTCACGAATTGAATTATAATCAAATAGCTTTGGGTCGTTTACCAATGCCAGTAATTGACGATTACACAATTAGAACAATTTTGAATTCGCCTCAAAGAAAAAATACGTCAACCCCATGATTAAAAAATTTTAGTTTTATTTTTCCTTGGTCAATAACTACAATAGAAATCCCAATAATTAGTTGATGAGAATCGAGGCGTCATTTGGAGTTAAAATCGAGTGATATATCATCTATCAGTAATTTTTTTAACATATATAGCTCCCATTTTAAATTTATTATTCTGATAAAAAACGAGATTGATTCAATTATTGGATACACATCAATCTACACTCATTAGAATTTCTTAGCATTTAGAATTAAATTCATAAAAACATATCATAAAAAAATAGGGTCCATTTCCTGGTCAGGTCAATAAGATCATGAAAGATTTTTTATTTATTTCTTATTTTACAAAAAATGGATTTACCCGGATCAATACATGATTTTCTTTTAGTCTTTCTAGGATTGGTTATTATATTAGGAGGTTTAGGGGTGGTATTACTTACTAATACAATTTATTCTGCCTTTTCATTGGGATTGGTTCTTGTTTGTATATCTTTATTATATATTTCATCAAACTCCCATTTTATAGCGGCCGCACAGCTCCTTATTTACGTGGGAGCTATAAATGTTTTAATCATATTTGCTGTGATGTTTATGAATGGTTCAGCATCTTACAACGATTTTACTCTTTGGACCGTTGGGGATGGGGTGACTGCGATGGTTTGTGCAAGTATTTTTGCTTCACTAATTACTATTATTACAGATACGTCATGGTACGGTATTATTTGGACTACAAGATCAAACCAGATTATAGAACAAGATTTTTTAAGTAATAGTCAACAAATTGGGATTCATTTATCAACAGATTTTTTCCTTCCATTTGAACTCATTTCCATAATTCTTTTAGTTGCTTTGATAGGTGCAATTGCTATGGCTCGTCAGTAATAAATCGTTAGAACTAGCATAGTAATAAAAATAAAACGTTGTTGCGTGTTTCAATTCTATCAAAATCGAAAATTTTTTGTCAATATATTCTAACAATAAACTCTATTTATTTGATTTCTTTGTTCCACAC